ATAAGAAGACAAAGGGGGATTTTTTTCATAGATTTTGATTTGGTATCGTTTTGGCGGCATGGCCGAGCGGTAAGGCGGGGGACTGCAAATCCTTTTTCCCCAGTTCAAATCCGGGTGTCGCCTAATCACCAAAAGAATTGAGATACTCCCTTCTATTTTGCTGCTATAATTTGAAAAATTTTTCCGGCGGAAGCCAACGGAGGAAACTTATAAATCTTGAGAGTCCTTCCATTACTAATGGAGTGTCTACGAGCCGAGTTTGGAATTCGATTGGATAGCAGGACGGAAATCGAATTCCGTTTTTATTTTAGTTGCGGAAAGGCCATAAGAGACTTTGTATACATATTGTCTTTGCGTACTCCGCAATCAATATTAATTCGATTGACTGAGTAATTGGCTTTTACTTAGTATATACCTGTTTTGTATATACCTGTTTTGTATATACCTGTTTTGTATATACCTGTTTTCTTTTTTCGTTAACCTCTAGTCAAAAACATAATAGGGCGTCTTTCATAGAGACAATAAGGAGACGTTAAGTTAAGGATTAGATCAAAAGAAAATGGGAAAGAAATAGGGTATGGGCTAGGTAGTGATCTACCTTATATTCTATATATTCTATTTTTTTTTATTCTATTTTTTTTTTATACTTTTTATTTAACTTAATGAAGGGCAACAAAAAAAGAATCTATTTTTCTTATTTCTACATACTATATATTAGTAGCATTTCTTTGATACTTCCAAGGGGGTCTCCGCATATTTTTCTTGTGCTTAATCTTTTCTGATTATACTAGAATTCTTATAAGACTCCTTATAAGTTAATAAGTTAAAGTTGGATTTATTGGATTGTTTCATCAACGATCTTAGGTTAGAATTTTTGACTCTGCGCCAGTGATTCCACTATTATTTATTAGTGAACAATAATTCAAGAATTTCGTCATAGAGATAGGGGACATAATTCACATGGATATAGTAAATCTCGCTTGGGCTGCTTTAATGGTAGTCTTTACATTTTCTCTTTCACTCGTAGTATGGGGAAGAAGTGGACTCTAGAAGTATTACTAATTGTAATTGAGTTGTAGGAATTAAACTGTATCAAATTTTTTATAAATCGTTCAGGTCTGAAAAGCTTTTTTTAGTTGAAATTTCACTCTTTCAACACTATTTCAATTTAAAATTCAATTTTTAAATTGAAATAGAAATAAAAAAATATCTGCATTTCAAAATTTTCTTGGGTTTTAGTGTAGTAATATAGTTTATGAATAATATATATGAAGAATATTCTTTCAATCAAACAAATATTTCAATTATTTACGTGTTTGTATTTCGAAAGTAAAAAGAATACAAAGTAAAAGAAATACAAATGGTAGTAAATTTATTCCAACTTAATTCTTGATCAATTTTCTATTTCGATGAACCGACTCTTACTAAAATTAGATATGGACCGTGAGGAAGAGTTGAACTTTTTTTATTTTACTTTTTTGGTTCCTTTTTTATTATTCAAAAATAAAATAGTTCTGTTATTACATTACAATTACGTAGATACACATTTTCTATCGGAAACAACACAGACATAGTAGTTCTTTAACGAGATACTACACAGACTAAAATAGTGTCTTGTCTTGGGCGAGTCGCATATTGTGCACTTCCCGTTTGTTTTAATATTTTGAAAATTTGATTTATGTTGTACTTATTTTATTGAACTCACTTTTTATTGAACGCACTATTCAAACGTTAAAAGAGGTTTACTAATCCTTTAGCCCCCCCTTTTTTTCGAAATTCGAAGGAGTTTCCATAGATCATCTGGAAACTGATCGATCAATGACCTCTTCGTCAGAATGCTATGCTAATAAAAAGATTACTTTAATTTTCTTTTATTATACCCATCAAAGAGGCCCTTGATTCTTTTGATCGGAATTCATATTGAAAATAATCAGCAATCTGGGAATTAGAATCGTACGAGTCGCTTTTCAATTAGTTCAAATTGATTGAAATCAACACAAATTAAATAGAAATATAAGACAGGTGCATAAAGCAAAGAAATCGAATTGGTGGGAGGCACTATATTTATATATAATATATAATTGATATACATATATATACCGATATATAGAAATCTGACGATACTATTATAGATTGATCTCTATTAAATTAATCCGGATTGATTACAATACACCTTATATACACTACAATAACAATAGTAGATAGTATGGTAGAAAGAAATATCTGAATCTTTCTACCATACTATCGTATTTATTTCATAGAATACGGCGAATTCTAGTCTGCCCAGTTCATTTAAGACGCGAAATTTGAATCCCTTTCGTCTCTTCAATTCTTGATAAGAACTAAAAAGTCCAGTTTAATTCAAATTAATCACCTTGGCTGACTGTTTTTACGTATATTATAAGTAAAAAAGCGGTAGGAACTAGAATAAACAGTGCAGTAGCAATAAATGCGAGAATATTTACTTCCATAATCTCATTGTTTCGTTTTTCTTTAATTTAATTCGCAATAACTCGGGAGTTAATCCCATAGAGATAATAAATCTTTCGCTTGTAAATTCAATGGGATGAATTACATCTCGATGATATCGAATCGGATCAATATCATGAATAACAATATCTGCACTATCAAATCAACTCATCGTCAAGAATTGAATAGTATAACATAGGACAATCTTTTATCCATACCGAACTCCAATTTTTTTTCCTGATCCAACCAATAATTTTACTTTTTTTTATTTATCATTCTTTTTTATTCTTTCTTTTATATAACCTACTGCCCTTTTTGTACAACCATCTGATGAAGTATCATTGAACCGCCCGTACACTTACCATTGATTCTAAACAACCCCCAACAAACAATAGAAGATAAATAAAAAAAAGGAGGGGGGAAGAGTTAAGTTCGAAACTTCTTTTTTTACTGAGCGAATCTAATCTCCTCGGAAAACAAAAGAAAGATGATAAAGACGAGTACAAGTTTCGGTATAAAAAATCTAATATTCCATCAAATTAACTATAATTATTTATTATTATTTATTTTTATATAAAAATAAATAAAGTTTGTTCTTTCAAGGAAACCCCTTAATAAAAAAATAGCGCTCCCCTAATAAAAAAGCGATCCCTGAAAGTATTCTATTACAATAACTAAGTTATTTTATATCATGCAAATTCCCTTTCTATATGTACTTCCGGGAAACATAAAGTACTCTACTCTATTCGACAGAGTAGCAGTAATCGAAAAAAGCCATACCCGGTACAGTATGGTATCTCTTGGAATCCTGAATGTGATGCTACCAATAATTGTCCTAATCCACATATGTCTATCGCTCATCAATCGAATCAGTACTAGTCAAAGAAATGAAAATTCCCCGATTGATGATAAAAACGAAATTCGACTTACTTTCACAAAAAAGAGAGAGCGGAGTTTATATATTTTTTTATTGGATCCGTCGGGACTGACGGGGCTCGAACCCGCAGCTTCCGCCTTGACAGGGCGGTGCTCTGACCAATTGAACTACAATCCCAAGTAAATACAATAATAAAATAAAGTATTATGTATACATATTTTTATTATTTTATTCTAACCCCTTCAATTTTGAATTTAGATTCAAATTGGCGTGTTGTAACAGAGCCGCGAGTGATATATATAATATCATATGGGTATGCGCTTCGCTTTAGTGAGACCGACCTGGATTACTAGTAATCCTTTCGTTATTGACAAATAAATGGGATAATTACTCTTTCAATGAAAAGGGTTTTTCTTTATCCCTTTCCTTCGATTGTATTTTACACTTACAGATCCTGATATGAATATAGATCATTATCAAGATCCTAATTTGTTGGAAAAATAGAGTAAATAAATAGTGCTGGGGATCGGGCATTTCTGGAGAGCACAAAATGGGTTATATGATACCATTTCGTGTGTAGATCGGCGGATTTTTGGGCCGAGCTGGATTTGAACCAGCGTAGACATATTGCCAACGAATTTACAGTCCGTCCCCATTAACCGCTCGGGCATCGACCCAGGAAGAATAAATTCCAGGCTTATTGATAATCCATGATCAACTTCCTTTCGTAGTACCCTACCCCCAGGGGAAGTCGAATCCCCGCTGCCTCCTTGAAAGAGAGATGTCCTGGACCACTAGACGATGGGGGCATATCATACTTGAACGACCGCCAGGATACTATGCTGATAGTATGCACAATTTTAAAAATTGTCAATATAATGGGATGGTATGACTCGAGATGGAGGATCTTTCCATCTTTCACGATTCTATAGGATTTTTTCCGCCAATAATTTAGTTCATAATTTAGTTCAGAGGCTGCGCCAAATTTCTTTATCAATCATTCAATGAGATATGTTGGATCCCTGTTAAATTAGTAGGTACGTGTATCAATCAAATAAATTTCGTTATGATGTCAATTCCAATTAGGATTGAAAAAAATCCATTGTCATTGCATTTCTATTTATCAAATCCAATATCAATAAACCATTTTATTTTAACTATATTCACTAGTATATCCTCCCCTAGAATTTTATTTAATTTAACAGACAAGTCAAATTTTTCATTTCTGAACGAACCGCTATAAATATAAGATATAGTCTTATATGTACATATATTATAATAAGTCTATATACTAAACTCATAGTGGCTAGTGAATTTATTCAGGAATTGAATCAAACGAGCCCTTTTAACTCAGTGGTAGAGTAACGCCATGGTAAGGCGTAAGTCATCGGTTCAAATCCGATAAGGGGCTTTGGTTTTTTCATAAATAAAAAAAATCTGAGGCTAGTATTCGTATTTGAATTACGAATAAAGTTATTGTGGATATTTGTAATAAATCAAAGTAACAAATTATATAATGTAATATACGTATAATTTTTTATCATTATAGAAATGATAACATACTAATAAATTAGAGTTAATTTAGAGTATAGTTATAAATTTGCTAATATTATTATAATGAATTATAAATTATAATAAATATGGATTAAGTCGT